GGTATTTGGCGCTTTTATAAGATATCCGCGATTCTTCTCTATTTGTAATCCAATAACCAACTCAATGGGTTCTGTCAAGGTAGCTATATGTTGTGTATTATCGACGATTTCTACATAAGGCGGTAAGATGATATCTTGAGCAGTTACATATCCAGGGCCCCTGACACAAATAGACGCCTCACAAGTTCCATAGAGATTACTTCTCAATACGATTTCTTTCAAATTCATTAAAATTTCATGTACCGATTCTTGAATACCCATTATGGTAGAATATTCGTGTGATATTTTCTCAAATTTTGCGCGTGTGATACATGTTCCTTCGATTTCTCCAAGCAAAGCTCTTCGCATCGCAATGCCTATTGTGTCTGCTTGACCTTTCATAAGCGGAGACAGAATAAAGCGCCCATAAAAAAGACGCTTACTGTCTGCTGCTGATTCAACACACTTCCACTGGAGTGTCCGAGTAGATACTGTTATTTTCTCTCGAACCATAATAATATTATTTGATCAGATCATTGAATCATTTATTTCTCTTGTTTCTCTTGCTATTGAAATATCTTCCATTTTTTTTCTATACACGTCTTTTTTTCGGGGGTCTACAGCCATTATGTGGCATAGGAGTTACATCCCGTACGAAAGTTAATAGTATACCACTTCTGCGAATAGCTCGTAATGCTGCGTCTCTTCCGAGACCGGGACCTTTAATCATGACTTCTGCTCGTTGCATACCTTGATCTACTACTGCACGAATAGCATTTGCCGCTGCGGTTTGAGCAGCAAATGGTGTCCCTCTTCTTGTACCTCGGAAGCCACAAGTACCGGCAGAGGACCAAGAAACCACTCGCCCCCGTACATCTGTAACAGTCACAATGGTATTATTGAAACTTGCTTGAATATGAATAACCCCCTTTGGTATTTTACGTGTACTCTTACGTGAACCAATACGTCCACGTGAACCCTTTTTCGGTATAGCTTTTGCCATATTTTATCATCTCATAAATTTGAGTCAGAGATATATGGATATATCCATTTCATGTCAAAACAGATCCCCTATTTGTATATCAGGTCTTTAATGAGCCTTATTATCCTTGTCTTTGTTTATGTCTTGGGTTCGAACAAATTACTATAATTCGTCCCCTACGACGTATTAGTCGACACTTTTCACAAATTTTACGAACGGAAGCTCTTATTTTCATATTTGCCACTCCTTACTTTAATTTTGAATCTACTTCTTGGAAGAAAATAAGTTTCTTGAAATTTTCAATTTTTAATGGTATTCCATTTTTAATGGTATTCCTACGAAATAAATAGGGAAACACCTAATCTTTCGAATCTTTGTTGCGGAGTCGATAAATTATACGACCTCTGGTTGAATCATACCGACTTACTTCAATTTTGACTCTATCGCCTGGCAGTATCCGTATAAAACTACGTCGGATCTTTCCTGAAACATGACCTAGAATTGTATCTTCATTATCTAAACGAACCCGGAACATACCGTTGGGAAGCGATTCAGTAATTAAACCTTCATGAATCCATTTTTGTTCTTTCATTCCAGGCAAAACCCCCTTGAAGTATTAACTAGTGGAGGAAGAACCCTATTAGACAACCCAGCACTTCTCTTTTCTTTTTCACAAATAAGAAGTTTCATATTCAATTCGGATATTAGAAAGATTACCATATATAACACAAAATTTCTCCGCCTATTCTTTCTAGTCGAGCCTCTCGGTCTGTCATTATACCCCGAGATGTAGAAAGAATTACAACACCCATCCCACCTAAAATTCTAGGAATTCTTTGATAGTTAGAATAGATTCGTAGACCCGGCCGACTGATCCGTTTTAAATTTAAAAGATTTCTATAAGTGCTTTTCCTATTCCTTCTATGTCGTAGGGTTAAAACCAAAAAATATTTGTTGTTTTCTCGATGTTTTCTCACGTTTTCGATAAAACCCTCTCGTAAAAGTATTTTCACAATACTTTCGCTGATATTAGTAGATGCTACTCGAACCACGCTTTTTCTATACATATCGGCATTTCGTATAGAGGTTATTATGTCAGCAATAGTATCACTACCCATGATTAATTAAAATTATTGGTGCCTCCAAATTTGGATATAATCAACATGTTTTTTCTTTTTTTTTTTACGTATTTGTTTATGAATATTAATTTTAAAAGGTATATACGTGAGACAAAATCTACTAAATGAATCTTAATCTATTTCTTTTAAATACCCTACTATAACCATATCGTGGTCTCATTTTATAATACCTCGGGAGCTAATGAAACTATTTTAGTAAAATTGAACTGTCTCAATTCTCGGGCAATCGCACCAAAAACTCGAGTTCCTTTTGGATTTCTTTCTTGATCAATCACAACTGCAGCATTGTCATCATATCGTATTATCATACCGTTGTCACGTTTAAGTTCTTTACAAGTACGTACAATTACAGCTCTGACCACTTCTGATCTTTGTAGAGGCATGTTTGGAACTGCGTCTTTGATCACAGCAACAATAACGTCACCAATACGAGCATATCGACGATTGCTAGCTCCTATGATTCGAATACACATCAATTCTCGAGCCCCGCTGTTATCTGCTACATTCAAATGGGTCTGAGGTTGAATCATATCATTTTTTTTTTATCTGTTTTTACAATACAAAGGTCAAAGAAAAAAAGAAATATTATTTGTCCAAAAAAAGAAACCTGCATCCACTATTTTTAATTAGGGCCTATTTCTTTTTTAGCCCGAAATGATAAATTGAGCTCGTATAGGCATTTTGGACGCTGCTATTGAAATAGCCCTTCGGGCTATATTTTCTGTTACTCCACCCATTTCATAAAGAATTCGACCAGGCTTAACAACAGCTACCCAATATTCGGGAGAGCCTTTACCTGAACCCATACGTGTTTCTGCGGGTCTTACTGTAACTGGTTTATCTGGAAATATACGAACCCATATTTTTCCACCGCGACGTGCATTTCGTGTCATTGCTCGTCGACCTGCTTCTATTTGCCTAGATGTGATCCAAGCGGGTTCAAGTGCCTGAAGAGCGTATTTACCAAAACAAATAGTATTACCTCGATAAGATATTCCCTTCATTCTTCCTCTATGTTGTTTACGGAATCTGGTTCTTTTGGGGTTATAGTTGATGGTTTGTTTTGAATTCCATCTCTACTACAGAACTGGACGTGAGAGTTTCTTCTCATCCAGCTCCTCGCGAATAAAAATAAAATCAAATTAAAGATTTAGAATTCAATTCAGATATAATATAATTTGAATTAAGATATACATGTATTTAATAAGTAATCCGCTGACTCATGGATTTCATTTAATCTAGATCAAATCTATTATTAATTTTTATATCTTGTTTGTATAGTATAGATAATAGATAACTAAATATATTAAATAACTTTTTTTTCTTATATTTTAGATTTAGAATGTTAAAAGGAATCTTTCTTTTGTTTTACTCTTTATCGTATTGGATTGACCCTAAATTTAGCAATCCAAAAAAATAAAGTTTTCGCGGGCGAATATTTACTCTTTCAATTTCTATTTCAGTTCTATCATTAGTTCATAACTTTTCCGAATAGATTAATTGGTTTCTGGTCGGTTCCGCCATCCCGATCAATGAATCGTTCGAATTCATTTTCACTAGAATCTTTTGAATTCACAGGTTCCATCGTTCCCATCCCTTCTTACTTAATGGTTAGGTCTGAATTCTACAATGGAGCTATTAGTTCTTGAGTCAATATTCTTAGTCTTTATTGGCTCGAAGCTCTTTATTTTTTGTTCGATGAGCAGATCCTTTTAATGATGAATCCTTATTGATGCTTTATTACACAGATTTTTTATGAGATGACTCATAGACCTTACATATTGGAATTTTATATCATCCATATTCTTTTTCTTTCTTTCTTTCATCCTTCCATTTATCCATACCCTTTCTTTTTTATTTCTATTGACAACTTAGAAGCAGATTTTTTAATGAAAAAGTATTTCAGTTGCTACAACAATATGAACAATATATCATATCTTGACTGGTTCTTTGGATCCAGATAATACGAAGGAATGAGTTGGTTATTACTTCTATAGTTATTTGTTTATACTATGGGGCTGGTTACTAACCCTCAAAAAACCAACGAGTCACACACTAAGCATAGCAATTTTATCAAAAGATTAATTTAATTTTTATTAAACCCTATAGAATTATAATTGTTTGTTCATTTTTTTATTGAAGAGAAAATAAAAATAAGAAATAAATTTCTCTTTTTGTTCCATCGCCGGATAGAATGCAAAGGGAAATAAAGGTTTATTTTATTATTCCCCGTCTATAAATATCCAAATTTTGATGCCTAATACCCCATAGATAGTTCGAACTGTATAGGAACAATAATCAATTTTAGCTCGAATGGTTTGTAGTGGAACCCTACCCTCTCTGATCCATTCAACACGCGCAATTTCTTTTCCGTCGATACGTCCTGCAATTTGCACTTGAATTCCTTTTGTATCTGCTTGTTCAGTTAATTCTATAGCCTTTTTCATTGCTTTGCGAAAAGAAACTCTATTTTTTAATTGGCCGGCTATAAATTCTGCAAGAATATTAGGGTTTCCGTAAGGCTTTTCAATTCGTGTGATAGCAATGTTAAGTTTTCTATTTACAGAATTAAATTCTTTTTGTAAATTCATCTGTAATTCTTCGATTCCTCGGGGTCGACTTTCAATTAATATTTTTGGAAATCCCATATAGATTATGATTTGGATCAGATCGATTCTTTTTTGAATCTCTATACGCGCAATTCCCTCAACGCCAGAGGATGTTTTCATATTTTTTTGTACATAATTCTTGATATAATTTCTTATTTTTTGATCTTCTTGCAGACCCTCAGAATAATTTTTTGGTTGTGCGAACCAAAGGGAATGATGACCTTGGGTTGTACCAAGTCTGAAACCAATTGGATTTATTTTTTGTCCCATGTTCCCCCATTACTATTACTA